TGATGGGCTCTTTCCACAAAGTAAAAGAATGATCTATTTTTTTATTTGACTGATGAGGCCAACAAACAATTAATTCTAAGAAATAGAATATAGAATATTCTAAACTAAATAATAGAATAGAAAGAATAGAATTAATAAACTAAATAAACTTTCTTTTATTCGAAACGCCTTGTGATCTTCAACCAATTATGTGCTTCAATATAATTACCAGGAGTAAGCGCTATAGCCTGTTTCCAATACTCAGCGGCTTGATCAAACCAAGCCTCCGCAATTTCAGAATCTCCCTGGCGAATGGCCTGTTCTCCTCGGTCGGAATAGGTGGCTTAATTCCTTCCCTTAGAACCGTACTTGAGAGTTTCCTACCTCATACGGCTCATCAATTCTTTTGGTGTCCCGTTACCATATCTAACGAATGGGATTTCTCATGGATCTATCCCATTTTTCGGGTTAACCAAAGAGGTTCATTACATGAGTTTTAAACTGAAATTTGGATTCAATTTGGATTAATAATCCGTTTTATTTCGTTTTATCTTTTTTCCCACCTTCAGAAGAAAAAATTCCCCCTTTCGGTAGAATTTTCTGAAAGGTAACTATCTCGGTTTCGTATAGAAATTCATATAGAATCTTTGAAAAAGACTTTCCTTCCTAAGAAAGAAAAGACTTACTATCTTTGGGATCTGATCCTACACCGCTGCTCAAGACTTTAGTGGATCAACTCTATTACATAAGTGGATTCCTAATTTTTATCTCACATCATGAGATAAGTATATCTACCATCATGACATAACATAAATACGCAGTTATTATTGTATCGGCCCTAAACCTCGCCAATTGATCTTTACGGTGCTTCCTCTACCAATTAGATCCTTTTTTTTTTATCCATAGAAAAAAGTAGCTAGTCTATTTCTTCATATTTCAACTTCTATGAAGTTTCTTTCTTTGCTACAGCTGATAAAAATCGTTCTTTTAGACGATGCATATGTAGAAAGCCTTTTTTTTTTCTTTTTTTTAACTTCTATAGTGAAGATAGTCGCACGTAATGACAGATCACAGCCATATTATTAAAAGCTTGTGGTAAGAATGGATTTCGTTCTAGTGCTCGAAAATAATATTCCAAAGCTTTCGTATGTTCTCCATTACTTGTATGAATAAGACCTATATTATAGAGTATATAACTTCGATCATAGGGATCAATTTCTAGTCGCATAGCTTCATAATAATTCTGTAAAGCTTCCGCATAATTTCCTTCGGATTGAGCTGACATCCGTTACGGTCGCCATTCAATTAAAAGAATCTCCGTTCCAGAACCGTACGTGAGATTTTCATCTCATACGGCTCCTCCCTTATGTGCATAAGGAGAATAATACATGAAATCAAAAAAGATGAAAATATTCTCATTATGGACTGAGCAGGGCTAGTGTTTTTACAAGAAATCTCTAGCCAACCTTCCTGCAAGAGATCTTTTCTTAACATCAAGCGTGGTGGGACTAGATAGAAATGAGAACTCCCACAATTTCTTTGTTTTCAACGCCTCCTAATTTACAGGAATTAGTCACTTCAACAACCTTCGATGGTTATATTGGTATCCAAAGTCCGAACGAGATGGATGTTTGTCGTCCCAACCATTCTTTTAGTCCCGAGCCCACTAAGGAAAGGGGTAATTTCGAACAAGGTTTTCGTGTTGTTGATTCCTAGGTGTAGTGCTTCTTACCTTATGCTGTCTATTGGTACTAGTGGAGTAGGATTGCCTCATAACACAGAACCTCTAGGTGTAACCTTTCGCTCAATACTAGAATCTAGAATTGAAACATAGTATCTGAGGTTGCATTAATCGAGGATACACGACAGAAGGAATTGTTCTATTTCAAACTTCACCTTCAACAAGCGTAGATTTTTTTTCCAAAATTTTCCCGAATCACGTGTCTTTCTCGTAAGACCGAGAGAAATGAAAAAAAAATGAATAAAAAGAATCAAATCACACCATCTCTGTAATAGGTAAATGCCTCCTTTTCTCCTGAAGTTGTCGGAATTATTTGCAATAAGATATTGGCTACAATTGAAAAGGTCTTATCAATAAAATTTCCATTTATCCGCGATCTAGGCATAGCTAGCAATCCATTCTAAAATTCTTCTCATTCCCTCTCGTGGGAAAATGATCCCACAAAGAAAAGAATTGTACATTACGAAATAACATAAAAACAGATTGATTTGAAAAAAAAAAAAAAAGATTATGGTCCTTCTATTCCCATTGTTCCTTTTTGACAGGAATCGATAAAAACTATTTGAACCCGATTCGATTTCATCCTAATGTAGTAGGATATCAACGAAGGGAACTATTCTGATTTCGTTGAAGTTACAGATTAGAGTAACTCGAGCAATTTTGATTGAATTATGATACAAAGAAGAAAAAGATCAAATAATAATTCTATGATGAAAATAGAATAACTTTATGTTGTGTACATAGCAGGTATACAATCCACTATACAAAATGTTTTATGAATTTCGAATAGAGGGGTAAGGGAAGGGGTTTGTTGTTGAGAACTCGAAAACCGGAAAGAAATTTGATAATTTGTAGGGTATGGAATCATAGTCTATCTAGAATTATGATAGAAAGGTATCCATTAACCCTAATCTAAAAAATCTAGACCTATCAATCAGTTCATTCGTTCTAATTCATTGATTTAATCGATTCGAAATAGTCCAAATAAAAGGGAGTTATTTTTGCAAACATTAACCCCATTTAAATATAAAAAAAATTCGTAAGAAAAGAATTTTCTCTTTATCTTGGAGCCTCGGATGAAAATTTTTTGATTTTTAGTTGTAATATTTTTATTTGTAATATCATACTTAAAATGGATTGGTCGTACCTATCCAATAATATAGAATGGAATATGAAGAACTCGCAATTCACTCGGTTTTTGGTTCATAATCATTATGTAGGAGAGATGGCCGAGTGGTTCAAGGCGTAGCATTGGAACTGCTATGTAGGCTTTTGTTTACCGAGGGTTCGAATCCCTCTCTTTCCGTACCTTCACTTAATAGACCCATTTTCTTAACAACACCGGATCAAATAGCAATGGAGACCTTTATTCCACCAATTTGACCTTTCAGTGATATAGATTCTCTATTCCGAATTGTCGTAACACATAAACTAGCAAGAAGACTGGAAAGAATATGAAAAAAGCCCCTCAGTCTATGATATATAAATGGGATAAAATCGGGATCAAACCCGTATTTTTCTTACTTAACCTTAGGTTAATTTAATTTGATGAAAGGGAAAGAAAATTGCCTGAACCCTTGCTATTTTATTTGAGTTTAGGTTTAAGTCTGACGAGAATAATATTCTACGACTAGCAATTCATTTATTTTCAAACCGACCCATTTACTATCTATTATTTGATTGACTAATCCTTTATATTGGAATGGGTGAAGGGTCAAATGATTTGGCACTTCCTCATGAGGGGATGAGTTGAGAGAATTTTGAATCAGAGTTCTAGATTTTTGTTCATCCTTCGTCGTAATAATATCTCGGGGTTTGCAGCGATAACTTGGTATATCTACTATACGCCCATTCACTAAAATATGTCTATGGTTAACTAATTGGCGAGCTGCGGGAATAGTCGAAGCCATACCCAATCGAAAAAGGATGTTATCCAAACGCATTTCAAGTAATTGTAGTAAAACTTGACCTGTTGACCCCTTTGCTTTTCCGGCGATACGAACGTATTTAAGTAATTGTCGTTCTGTAAGACCATAATGAAAACGCAATTTTTGTTTTTCTTCTAGGCGAATACGATATTGAGATTTTTTCCCGGAACGAGATTGGTTTCTAAGATCACTTCCGGCTTTAGGCCTTTTATTAGTTAGTCCTGGTAAAGCCCCCAGGCGGCGTATTTTTTTGAAACGAGGTCCTCGGTAACGCGACATAAAGACTCCTTAATTCTTATTTCGAATTCATTTCATTCTTTTTTTTTTTTTTGAAAATTTTATTTTACAGAAAAAACCTAAACTAAAACTGAACTAAATGAAACGAAGTTTGCTGAAGTAGTGTACTTGTACTATAAAGAATAAATAAAGAAAATAAAGAAGAATGAGATAAATATTCAACCTTTCTATTATGATATTTCTATTATTATATATATATATATATATAAGATCCTTTTCCTGACATAGTTGGAAGTTCCTATAACTTAATAAATTCATGGATTTTGGAAAAGGGGGAAGACACTTTTTCAATATTCTTTGATTTCAAAGGCAGATTATCAATTTTTCAAAAATTCAATAAAAAAATGAAAAAGAGGAAAAAGCCGGCTATCGGAATCGAACCGATGACCATCGCATTACAAATGCGATGCTCTAACCTCTGAGCTAAGCGGGCCCACATAATAGAAATTTTCTATGCATAGGAATTCAATACACTATAGTATAGTGTCTATAGAAATATAGAAAAGAATAGAATCTAGAATTTCCAATAAATATTGAATATTATAGAACATAACGATTTGTATAGCGATATAGAATTTCGATTTATTTATCACAATTCTAAATTCAAATAGAATTCGAATATTATTCTATTCGATAGTAAATCTGAAATATTTTTAGATAGTCAAATTTGCTTTTTGATTTTTGATTTTGAATTCCCATGACATTTGAAATTCTTTTTGTTACATTCTAAATTTTCTATCCTATATATTTATATTTCGAATTCGAATTAGTTAATTAGTTATAATTAATCAGACATTCCTCGGCTTTCATTCGTAAAGGGGGAAGTTAAGAAAAAAAGAAAAAAAAAAAGAATAGATCGTTCAAGTATCCCAAATTACATGGGAAAGTTGGCAGGAAGAGAAACATATATATGGAATATATATCAATCTATATTGAATTGCCGATACAGAAATGATAAAATCCAATTTGATTGGATGAAATACGGGTTTCATATAGGTAAGAAAGAAAATACTTTTTTTAGAGATAGTAATCGGTATCTAATAAATTCAAGGGTT